TTATTTCTCCTTAAAGTAAAAAGGCAATATATAATAGATTTAACTAATTAATATAAATTAGTTCTTATCAGTTAAATTCTCTAAATTTTTAGGAATAACCTTAATGATAATTATAACATACTTTTATTTTTAATTTGCAATTAATTTATTTATTTAATTGATAACTTTTTAGAATAATTTAATTATAATTTGAACCTATTTTTATTTGTTTAAATTCAGTCTTAATTTATTTATAATAAAAATATAAAAGTAATTTATGTTAAAAAATTAATTGATTAAATTTAATTATGAATCAATCAAATAAAACTTTAAACAATAATATAACCAAATTAGTAAACCAACCTTATAAATATGGTTTTTCAACAACAATTGAAAAAGATATCATTGAAAAAGGTTTAAATGAAAGAGTTATACGTTTATTATCGAAAAAAAAAAATGAACCGAAATTTTTATTAGATTTTCGTTTGAAAGCGTATAAAAAATGGAAGCAAATGAGCTGTCCTGAATGGGCTCAGTTGAAATTTTCAGAAATTGATTATCAAGATATTGTTTATTATTCAGCACCAAAAGTTAAGAAGAAATTAAATAGTCTTGATGAAGTTGATCCAGAGTTGTTAGAGACCTTCGATAAATTAGGGATTTCGTTAGGTGAACAAAAACGATTAACAAATGTTGCAGTAGATGCAGTTTTTGATAGTGTTTCTATTGCAACAACTTTTAAGGAAGAATTAGCTGAATATGGGGTTATTTTTTCTTCTATTTCAGAAGCGATTAATGATTATAGTAAACTTATTGAAAAGTACTTAGGGACTATTGTTCCAATCGGTGACAATTATTTTTCAGCATTAAACTCTGCTGTTTTTACAGATGGATCATTTTGTTATATACCAAAAGATGTTATTTGTCCTTTAGATTTATCAACATATTTTAGGATAAATGATCAAAATTCTGGCCAATTTGAAAGAACATTGATTGTCGCAGAAGAAAATAGTAAAGTAAGTTATTTAGAAGGCTGTACAGCTCCTCAATACGATAATAATCAATTACATGCTGCAATTGTAGAGTTAATTGCTTTAAAAAACGCAACAATAAAATATTCTACAGTTCAAAATTGGTATTCTGGGGATCAAAATGGACAAGGTGGTGTGTACAATTTTGTAACAAAACGTGGACTATGTGCAGGTGAGTATTCAAAGATTTCATGGACGCAAGTTGAAACCGGTTCTTCAATAACTTGGAAATACCCAAGTTGTGTCTTAGTAGGGGATAATGCACAAGGAGAATTTTATTCAGTTGCTTTAACAAATAATTACCAACAGGCAGATACTGGTACAAAAATGGTTCACATTGGAAAAAATACCCGAAGTCGTATAGTTTCCAAAGGTATTTCTGCAGGAAATTCAAAAAATACTTACCGAGGGTTTGTTAATGTTAATAAAAAAGCAATTGGTGCACGAAACTATTCTCAGTGTGATTCTTTATTAATTGGTAATTTATCAAATTCGAATACGTTTCCATTTATATCTGTTCAAAATTGTACAACAAAAATCGAACATGAAGCCTCTACGTCTAAAATTGGTGAAGAACAAATATTTTATTTTTTACAACGAGGTATCTCCATTGAAAAAGGAATTGAATTAATGATTAGCGGCTTCTGTCGTGAAGTTTTTACAGAATTACCTTTAGAATTTGCTTCCGAAGCAGATCGTTTATTAAGTTTAAAATTAGAAGGAAGTGTAGGATAATGACTTTAGATTCACCTATTTTAGAAATTAAGAATTTACGAGCTTGTATAGATAATAATGAAATCTTAAAGAATTTAAATTTGACTATAAATCGTGGAGAAATTCACGCCATTATGGGACCAAATGGTTCAGGGAAAA